GGAAACGTTTCCTAAAAGGAAAAAGGTTTCCATTGTACTAAGCTAAGGACGGGAAGGAAGAAAGCGAGTGATCTGGTAATTCCTCATCCTCAAAGCAGTCCTTCCTGTAGTCTCAACAAATAAGTAATTATAGGAGTAAAGTGTTGATATAATTCGAAGAAGCAAACGACAATTTAATTTCAAGTTAATAAAGAAAAAAAGTAAAATAAGTATGTAATCTAAGGTACTTTTTTACATTTCTAGGATTAAACAAAAGGATTCGCAAATAAAAGCGCTAATGCCACAACCAGTCCGTAAATTGTTAAAGCTTCCATAAAAGCTAGACTAAGCAATAAAGTACCTCGTATTTTACCCTCTGCTTCTGGTTGTCTCGCAATACCCTCTACAGCTTGGCCTGCAGCAGTACCTTGACCAACTCCGGGTCCAATAGAAGCAAGTCCTACAGCCAATCCAGCAGCAATAACGGAAGCGGCAGAAATCAGTGGATTCATGGTAAGTTCCTCGCACAAAAAAAAAAAAAAAAATAAATGGTTAATGATACAATCAACCAATGAATTATTACTTAATTTTATCATTAAGTTTGATCATTAAGATCTATTGGGTCGGAGTAACTAAAAACTAATGATAATATTACTGAATCGTCAGAACTACTTCGATATCTCGTTTTTTGTTTCTACCCATGATGAAGTTTTTGTAAATCCATATACATACGGCTCTAGTTATTGCATTTCTTTCTTTCCAACCATTCTTTCATTCCATCCTTCGTTCTTTACTCTTCTATATCCTTGAGTTCATCTGTTTTTTCATCCAATCCACAATCACAAATGAAACAGAAGAAAGGACTTGACTTATCTTGTAATCCATCTAATCTAAATGCAGTAAACTGCAATCAAATCAATATATGCAATCATCAATATATGCAATGGATATCAATATGATCGATATCAACGATATCAATATATCAATATAACGATATCAATATGTATATCAATACATATATATATATTTTTTTTTATTTATTTTGCTATATATATTGCTATCTATATATATTGCTATATATATATTACATATATATAGCATATAGTTAGATATATATATAGTTAGTTAGTATATAGGTAAGGCATAAGGACTTCTATTTATATATAGATAGGACTATATAACTAGTGAATATCTAATATTACATATACATATTACATATACATTTCTTTCTTCCATAACGTAAACTGGCCACATTTTATATTGAATCGGATTATAAATCATTCCTCTAAACCCACACAAAAAGTGGCTGGACTTATAGACATTACATACATCTAGTGTGACCTCCCCAACCCATCCTTTTTTTTTACAATTCCGTAATATCGTTCATCTTCTCTCCTACGACTCTAGGTCATATATTCATACGTATTTATATCTATTATGTTCTCCAACCAAGCAGATTATCTTGAACCATGCATGAATTGGGATAAGCTAAAAAAAAAGACTATTTCGAAAACTAGTCAATGATGACCCTCCATGGATTCACCTATATAAGCCGCGGCTAACGTTGCAAAAATAAGAGCTTGAATACCACTTGTAAATAATCCAAGAAACATGACAGGTATAGGAACTACTGAAGGGACTAAAGAAACAAGAACAACAACTACTAATTCATCAGCCAATATATTCCCGAAAAGTCGAAAACTAAGAGATAAGGGTTTTGTGAAATCTTCTAGGATGTTAATTGGTAAAAGTATTGGAGTTGGTTTGATGTATTTCTCGAAATAAGCCAACCCTTTTTTGGTAAGACCTGCATAAAAATATGCCACTGACGTGGGTAAAGCTAAAGCAACAGTAGTATTTATATCATTCGTGGGCGCAGCTAACTCCCCATGAGGTAACTGTATGATTTTCCAAGGTAAAAGGGCACCTGACCAATTAGAAACAAAAATAAATAGGAACATAGTTCCAATAAAAGGAACCCAAGGTCCATATTCTTCTCCAATCTGGGTTTTGCTCAAGTCTCGAATAAATTCAAGGACATATTCAAAGAAATTCTGACCGTCGGTCGGAATGGTTTGTGGATTCCGAACAGCTATGATGGCTGAACCTAACAAGATAGCAATTACGACCCAAGAAGTGATAAGTACTTGGGCATGGATTTGTAAACCTCCTATTTGCCAATAGAAATGTTGGCCTACTTCTACACCCGATATATCGTATAACCCCTTGAGTGTTTTAATGTAACATGGTATAACATTCATATTGTCCTCTGATAGAAATTGAACTTCAAAAAAGGAATTAGTTTGATTCAACCATTTCTTTCTCAACTCACCAACTTGAATCATTAATCATATATTTAGGATACCAAGAAATCACATAACATCATAATATATATCAATATCCCCAGTTCTTTTTTTTTATCTATTTTAAAAAATTCAAAAAAAAGTAACCGATCCAATAAATCTATGGAGTTGCCCAATAATTAACATTAACTAATTTTATTATTCTTAATCTTAATCATAATCAACGATTTCTTATATAGCTAGAACGACCTTCACAAATTGCGGATACTAATTTGTTAAGAATCAATCGAATTGAAGCTATAGCGTCATCGTTGGCTGGAATCGAAATATCTGCAAGATCTGGGTCACAATTTGTATCGATTAAACAAATCGTTGGAATCCCCAAAATGGCACATTCTCGAAGAGCCGTATATTCTTCTTGCTGATCAACGATGATCACAATATCAGGCAATCCCGTCATATATTTGATCCCACCGAGATATGTTTGCAAGGTAGATAATTTTCTCTTCAACATTGCTGCATCTCTTTTGGGGAGACGGTTGAGTTTCCCCATCTTTTCTTCTGCTCTTAAGTCCCTGAACTTATAAAGTCTCGTTTCCGTAGTGGACCAATTCGTTAACATACCACCGAGCCATTTTTGATTAATAAAATGAGACCGAGCCCTTATTGCAGCTGATGCTACTGAATCCGATGCTTTATTTTTGGTACCGACGATTAAGAAGTTTTTTCCCCTACTTGCTGCATCAAAAACTAAATCACAGGCTTCTGATAAAAAACGAGCAGTTCTAGCGAGATTTGTAATATGAATACCTTTACGCTTTGCAGAAATGTAAGGGGCCATTCTAGGATTCCATTTCTTAGTACCATGACCAAAATGAACTCCTGCTTCCATCATCTCTTCCAAATTGATGTTCCAATATCTTCTTGTCATTTTTTCCCACACTTCCTTTTTGTTTTTTCTTTTTCGTATTATTAACAAAGAGACGAGGTACCTTGAAATAAATAATTGTTCCGATGGAACCTTCTACCGGGGATTGACCATTGATACACGGCACAAACCATAATTTTTTTTAATTACTTATTTTATTTATTACCAAATCAATAATCAGACCAGTATAGTTAAAAGATAATTAAAGTGAAAATGAATCCGCTCTTAGGAATCATTAAATCGCATAAATGATTGTTCTGATGTCTCATGTAAATTTGTCTCATGGAAATTGTTTGTCGCGTAAGAACAAAATAATTCTCTATGGTGTAACAAAATATCTCTCATTTCCAACTCGAATAGATTTTTTCTTTTGATTTCCAAATAAATGTTTTTGTCTTGCCTTGAACGGTGCACAAATTTTTGGAATCCGGTACCAACAGGTATAATCCCCCCCAGAACAACGTTCTCTTTCAGGCCTTTCAACCAATCAATACGACCTCGTAGAGCAGCTTTTGCTAAAACTCGAGCGGTTTCTTGAAAACTTGCTTCGGATATGAAACTTTGAGTATTCAGAGACGCTCTTGTTATTCCCAATGAGATTGCCCGATAACAGATTGATTCGTCCAAAGCGCGCCCTGCTCGTTCCGCTCGCAACAATCCGATTAATTCTCCAGGCGAAAAAACATTAGACATTCCATCTTCTGAAACCAACACTTTTGATGTTACTTGACGTACAATAATCTCTATATGTCTATTATGGATCTGTACCCCCTGGGATCGATAAACCTTTTGGATCTTATTAACCAAAGAGATACGACTTTGGGCTATGGTTAGCTCAGCTCCAATCAAAAACCCCCAGGGGATCCCAAGAATTCTTGGTATACGCTCGTTCCAACCTTCAACTCTCCTTTCGAGGTTCATCGATATTGAATCAATCGAACGCACTTCTAAGATTTGTTCTACTTTTGGAAGACCTTGCGTTATGTCACCAGATCTCGATTTTTCATATATAAATGTAACTAATGTATCTCCTTCGTAAAGGATTTTCCCATAATGACCATGAACAGTTGCTCCAGGAGTAGCCAAATAAGACTTAGCCGATCTTATAACTAAAAAGTCGACATTAACAATTAAAATTTGACCAGATTTTTTTACGTGTGGTTCGTATTTAAATAGACATACATTTTCACAAATAAATTGTCCAAGGCTAATTTTGATCGATGTCTCTTCACAATAATCATGATGGAGAAAGCACCAATTCAAATGGAATGGGTTCAAAACGATGTTACTGCATAGATCGGGATTATAAATCCTCCTATTTTCATCTATTAAACAGTATTTAAGTACTTGAAGTACTTGGAAAATCTGTTTCAAATTGTCAAGTAGCAAATATTTCTTTAACACGATCTGATTATGAGTTATTAAATGGTAAGATGAATAAAAATTCGATATTTTAGGTACAATAGCGCCTAAGGGACCTAAATAATCCCTAATTGGAATTAGGGGATCCGATTCTTTTGTCACATTGTTATATTTCGAACTATTGAATGGACCAATTCGAGAACAATTGGATGATGACAAAATTAGCAAAGATTGGCATTCCTTATTTCGATTCAACAACATACCAATAGTTCCTTGATGTTGGCTAAGTGATTGAATCTTCGCCTTGGAATAAAAAGGATTGATATTGGTGCAATCTAATCCATTATCGGGAATCAATCCGGAACTTGCCCTATCATACCTTTTTCCGGTATACGAAATAGTGGACTTGACTAACTCAATTCTTATGA